ATTGGATCATCACTTATTCAATCAATATGAATGGATATAATGACGAAAAATCCAAAGAAATCTGAGTTCATGGGTCAAAATAAGCAAAGCATAAAGAGGAGTTTGAACGAGTCAAAGTCTTTCTATTTATACCTTAATTCTTTGAAATTTTTTTGAGTCCGGCTACGGGGTCTAAATATTAAGTATGAACCATAGTTTAAATATTTCGCGATCTATTTCATATATTCCGTGTTCCAGATACTAGAATAAATATCCGACGAGATAAAACCCATCTCTATCAAGATGACAGACACATTCTCTGTACTATCAAACTAGGATCAATTATAACAAGTCACACACTCATATTCCGGAAATAAAGAAACAAAGAAATTCCGCGGTCGAACTACCATGGGCTAGAAATCTGAGCCCTAAATAATACATTTTTTATTGAAAAGCTAAGACTTTGTATTTATTGTGGATCTAATTCATTGAAATTCCATCCAGTAAAACAGAAGAATTATAAATCTCCAAAATAATGGATAGGAATATCGCAAATAGAGCCATTGCAACACCCATCAAAGGGGTAGTTCCCCATCCAGGAGCGACTTTACCATATTCCGAATTCAATGGTTTCAACAAACTCCCTACATTAGTTCGTCTTGGATCAGATTTGGAACTACTCTCAACGGTTTTTGTAGCCATAAATCCTATTGTATTAATTGAAATCTGTTGACTTTGTATACTATTCCGTTGTAAATAAACGATCTTATCATAGATCCATTGTGGTCTTGAAATTATCTACTAAATACTAATGGAAACAGCAACCCTAATCGCCATATTTATATCTGGTTTACTTGTAAGTTTTACTGGGTACGCCTTATATACCGCTTTTGGGCAACCCTCTCAACAACTAAGAGATCCATTCGAGGAACATGGGGACTAATTGAAGTAATAAGCCTCCCAATATTGGGAGGCTTATTACTTCAATTGAGATAATGAAAAATCATTTCGTCTTTTTAGTTGGAACTTTAGGTGGTTCTCGAAAAAAGATCGCGAAAAAAATTATCCCTAGAGTCGAGACTAAGAGGAATGTATAAACCAATGCTTCCATAGATTTGATCGTGGTTTACAATTATAGCTTCCATATCTGTTTATGTTGGATTATCTCCTGGATAAAGAAATAGCAAGAGTCAAAAAAAAGTAGAAGCGAAAGATACCAGAGCAATGTTGTATCAGACTACTTGTCTTTTTGTAGTCGGATCTCCAAGTTTTTGGAATGCTCCAAATTCCACTTGAGCATCCAGATCTGGGTCAATACCAGCAAAAACATCTCTGAACAAGGTTCTAGCACCATGCCAAATGTGTCCGAAGAAGAAAAGCAAAGCAAACGAAGCATGTCCAAAAGTAAACCAACCCCTTGGACTGCTACGAAAAACACCGTCGGATTTCAAAGTAGCACGATCTAATTCAAAAATTTCACCCAATTGAGCGCGTCTAGCATATTTTTTAACAGTAACAGGATCACTATAACTAACTCCATTAAGTTCACCGCCATAGAACTCAACAGTTACACCTACTTGTTCAACACTATACTTCGATTCTGCCCTTCTAAAAGGAACATCAGCTCTAACAATTCCGTCTCCATCTACTAAAACAACTGGAAATGTTTCAAAAAAGGTAGGCATACGACGTACAAAAAGTTCACGCCCTTCGTTATCTCTAAATATGGGGTGTCCTAACCAGCCAACAGCTATTCCATCCCCGTTGTCCATTGAGCCCGCTCTGAATAGTCCCCCTTTTGCCGGATTATTCCCAATGTAATCATAAAAAGCTAATTTTTCGGGAATTTTAGACCAAGCTTCTGATAAACCTTGATTTTCAGCTAGTCCAGCACCAACTCTTCGATATATTTCTTGCTGGAAATATCCCTGATCCCATTGATAACGAGTGGGACCAAATAATTCGATCGGGGTAGTTGCTGAACCATACCACATAGTTCCAGCAACAACAAAAGCAGCAAAAAAGACAGCAGCGATACTACTGGAAAGGACGGTTTCAATATTGCCCATACGTAATCCTTTGTATAGACGTTGAGGCGGACGAACACTAAGATGGAATAGGCCCGCTAATATCCCCAATGTCCCCGCTGCAATATGATGAGAGGCTATTCCTCCCGGAACAAAAGGATCAAAACCTTCTACACCCCACGCTGGATTTACAGATTGTACTTTTCCAGTTAGTCCATAAGGATCGGACACCCATATTCCAGGACCATACAACCCTGTTACATGAAATGCGCCAAAACCAAAACAAGCCACTCCTGAAAGAAATAAATGAATTCCAAAAATCTTGGGCAAATCCAAAGAAGGTTTTCCTGTACGTTCATCAGTAAATATTGCTAGATCCCAATACACCCAATGCCAAATAGCTGCCAAGAAGCACAAACCAGAAAACACAATATGCGCTCCAGCCACACCTTCATAACTCCAAATGCCTGGATTCGTTATAGTCCCTCCTGTGATACTCCAACCGCCCCATGAATTGGTTATTCCTAAACGAGTCATAAAGGGTATAACGAACATGCCTTGTCTCCACATTGGATCAAGAACGGGATCAGAAGGATCAAAAACTGCTAATTCGTATAGAGCCATCGAACCGGCCCAACCAGCAACCAGAGCTGTATGCATTATATGTACAGCAATCAACCGACCGGGATCATTCAATACAACTGTATGAACACGATACCAAGGCAAACCCATGGAAATACCCCTTTTATCAAAGAAAAATAGACACTATGTAACTTTATTGCATTGAAAAACTATGCTATTTATCTCCCCCATTCAGTGGATTATCTCAGAGCAGGAGGTAATATTTGTTCGATTCTGTTGTGGCAATAATGAAACAATTCTGTTCGTAGGAACAAAGAGAAGCAGATCTATTCTATACCCGATAAGTATCAATACGCAATGGTGGGTTGAACCCGTTTTCTATGAGTGAATACACTCGTACTTGTTCATTATTCAAAGGACCTATTCGTAAGACTTTTTTTATTTCGTTTTTTAATTATTTCTTCCTTTATAACCTTATCTCATATATGAATAAAAAATATTCAAATATAATAACGGCTAATACTAATATTATGACGACAATTTACCCCCTAAATTACGTTTCCACATCAAAGTGAAATCTAGTACTTAATTATTTTTTATTTCTTTTTATGCCTATTGGTGTTCCAAAAGTACCTTTTCGAAGCCCTGGAGAGGAAGATGCATCTTGGGTTGACGTATAGTGTGACTTGTCAGATATATTGGGTCATATGGGATTTCCCCGTTCTCTCCCCCGATGGAGATATCCTCTGTTTCACCCAAGAAAGATTGATTTAATTATCACAAATTTGGAGCGTGAAGTGCAATTAGATTTGGATCCATTTTTGGGGATCTAGATTAATATTATCATATCAATTAAAATAATTTATGGTTGGCTGGGTTCGACCAATAAAATGAAGTATCCAGGCTCCGTTTAGAAAAAACCCAATCTGTAATAGATCCATAGATTATTACTTGTATCATAAACGCCCCCCTTTTTTATATATAAATAGGAGTGATCTCAAAGTGTTAATCAATCGAATAATATGATGAATATGTCGAATATTTGACGGAAGACATCAAATAAACTAAATTGAAACAAAATAAAGAAAAAGAAGTGGTATTGGGAAACATTTGTCCTATATGTGCAAATTGAAATTGGGCATATCTTTACCTGGAGTAGAGCATAAACCTAAAAGAATTGAAGAGGCCCATTCAGGAACAAGAAAATTACATCGTGATTTGGATTGGATCTCGATGAAACAATACATCAATGAAAAGTTAGTTTAATACGTTTAGTGAATTTTTTTTATTATAATTATAGTTTATAGTATAGAGAAGAGAAACAAGCTAAAACTTATCTTTCTTGAACAATAGAAGAAAAGTTTCCTTTGCTAAAAGTTAGACAGAGCCTACTATGCAAAAAGAAAGGGGGCTGGAATCTACACATTGATTTTTTTTTTCACTATTTTATTTTTTTTGAACCGTATGCATCAAAAGGTGCGTGTACGGTTCCTAAAGGGATAGTACTTTATAACTATCCTAATCAACCGACTTTATCGAGAAAGATTGCTTTTTTTAGGCCAAGAGGTTGATAGTGAGATCTCTAATCAACTTATTGGTCTTATGGTATATCTCAGTATAGAGGATGATACCAAGGATCTCTATTTATTTATAAACTCTCCCGGAGGATGGGTAATACCCGGAGTAGCTATTTATGATACCATGCAATTTGTACGACCAGATGTCCATACAATATGCATGGGGTTGGCCGCTTCAATGGGATCCTTTATCCTGGTCGGAGGAGAAATTACCAAACGTCTAGCATTCCCTCACGCTTGGCGCCATTGAGTTTTTTAATTTTAGAGAAAAAAGACTATGCCTTCGCAGGAATATTAAGTAATAATAGCATGGCACTTCGAATTCAATATGAGAAAATTATTATTGTTTTTTCAAACATTAGATTATGTATTGAAAGAGTAGTATGAAATAAAAGGTATTTCCGATTGTTTCTTATCTATCGGGAATCCATTTCAGCGTCACAAACTTTTTTTCGCACTGTATAGATATAGAGTAGGAAAATAAAGAAATAAAAATTTCCTTAGCTCAAAAATAAACTTTGGGATTGCTGAATCACAGAGGCCATAAATATATGAAGCAACGGAACCATCATAGTATTTTTTAACTTGTCCGAAAGGAAGGGTGGTAATTGGATCATTTGCCAATCCGGGTCTTATAGATCCTATATTTTCTCTTTAATTCGATGGAAGGTCAAAGTAAATTCTATTATAGAGCCGTATGCACTGCACAAAAGATGCCTGTACGGTTGTTCAATTTCTCTTTTTTTTATTCTTTTGTTTTCACCTCATTATGCAAGATAGAGGAACCATTGATTTATCATCAGGGTAATGATCCATCAACCCGCGAGCTCTTTTTATGAGGCACAAACGGGAGAATTTATCCTGGAAGCGGAAGAACTACTGAAACTGCGCGAAACCATCACAAGGGTTTATGTACAAAGAACGGGCAAACCCTTATGGATTGTATCCGAAGATATGGAAAGGGATGTTTTTATGTCAGCAACAGAAGCCCAAGCTCATGGAATTGTTGATCTTGTAGCGGTTGGTTGAATGAAAATAGCAAAGATTTCGCGTAAATCTGTGATTTTATTTAGATTCTTACCGCGTTTAATAATCTATTAAATAGAATCTAAATAGAAGCAATTGATAATAATGATAATAATCCGGTTAGGATAGATCTAAACCAGCCTAGTATGTATATGATTCAGCATGCCAACGATTAAACAACTTATTAGAAACACAAGACAGCCAATAAGAAATGTCACGAAATCCCCCGCTCTTCGGGGATGTCCTCAGCGCCGAGGAACATGTACTAGGGTGTATGTGTGACGCGTTCAAATCATGAGCTGGTACACAAGACAAGAAAGGAAAGCCTTTTTCCAGTATCAATGATCAGTACCAGTGAATAGGATAGAATGGAAGAATTCCACTCACTATCCTAAAAAAAATTCCTTATATCCCTGTGTATGCAATTTATGGTTTCCATTGGTGCAAATCCAATCACCTGAATTTAAGATGAAAAGCAATTCCCCATTGGTAAAAAGGGTTATCCATTAAGCGGGGGAAATAAGCAGAAAAACGATGTTCCCACTTTTGCAAGAACGGACTCACAGGGTCAGCTACCTAGCTAAATTTCATAATTAAATACCGTTACTGTATAGGTGGATCTCGTTGTGAAAGACCTATTACTAAATAATTCATGGGTAGAGCCAAAGGGTGTGAACTGTACAAGTTACCAATAAATATTGATTAAGGAAGGGGCTCCGGTGTATAGAGAGGACCTCACCGTTTAAGAAGTAACCATAGAAACGACGGAACCACTATTATTTTATCCATTCATATTTACTATTTTTTTTTATCCGATATCCCGGTATCAATGAATTTTTTATTTAGCGACGAAATACCTAAAAAAAAAATAGTGTTCGGGAAGGTTATAGTAGCAAAAGCCATTGGAATTTTTATTTTATACATTGGAAGAATCCGTTTTGTTATCAATCGATCAGTAAAGAAGAAAAGAATAACTGAAAGAACGGAAATAAACAATCAATTAGTTATTCATCAAAGTTTTATTTATTCAATGACCAGAATTAGACGGGGATATGTAGCTCGTAAACGTAGAACAAAAATTCGTTTATTTGCATCAAGCTTTCGGGGGGCTCGTTCAAGACTGACTCGAACTATTACTCAACAGAAAATAAGAGCTTTAGTTTCTGCTCATCGAGATAGAGATAGGCAAAAAAGAGATTTTCGTCGTTTGTGGATTACTCGGATAAATGCAGTAATTCGTGAGAGTAAGGTATCCTATAGTTATAGTAGACTAATATATGATCTGTACAAGAGGAAATTACTTCTTAATCGTAAAATACTTGCACAAATAGCTATATTAAATAGGAATTGTCTTTATATGATTTCCAATGAGATCATAAAAGAAGGGGATTGTAAGGAATCCACCGAAAAAATTTAAATGAAGTTCCCCGGAGACTAAACTCCGGGAAGGTATAGTCAAAATTAGTATGATAAAAAATTGATAAAAAGTCATCAAAATGAGACTGAGCGAACAAAAAAAAAGATTTATTATTCCCCGACTCTGTGAATCTTTTTTCTTACGACAATGAAATCTAGATTCTTGGATTTTTCTAACAAAACAGCCATCCACGCTTGAATTCGGATTAGAATTTTGATTCGATTGAAGAGTAAGTCTATTTATTTCTGGTTCGAAAACTAATAGTTCTGGCGGTTGACGCGGTTTTTTCAAACTTTTTCTCATTATTAAGAAAAGGTAACAAAGATAAAATACGAGCTTGTTTTATAGCGATAGTAATTAATCGTTGTTGTTTCAAGGTCAATCTATTCACTCGTCTAGATAATATCTTTCCTTGTTCACTAATAAAACGACTAATTAAACTCATATTTCTATAATCAATTCGATCCCCCGATTGGATCGGGGGCAAACGCCTACGAAAAGCTCGTTTGGATTTAAGAAAAGGTCGCTTGGATTTATCCATGGTTTGTTTATTCCTTATCCCTGAAAATCCTATTTCTATTCCAGTCGGATCAAAAATGAATTAGAATTAAGAAATAGGATTTGGTTTAGATTATTAAATATATGTTATATATATACTATGTAATTTTTCCTGTTCCTTGGAAGTGTGACCTCGTTCGATCTATTTCTTTATCTCCCCATGAATCGTATGTTTATAACAATAGGGACAAAATTTTCTCAATTCCAATCGAGTAGGTGTATTGTGCCGATTCTTTTGAGTAATATATCTGGAAATGCCCGTTGATTCTTTATTAACACCGTTTCGCACACAACTGGTACATTCCAAAATAACCGTTACTCGGACATCTTTACT